TAGATGTCGGTCTAGGAGTGGTTATTTAGTATTATGGTTTATAGTAGAAGAAATTTTTTAAAGCTTTGAAAATTTTTAAGGATTTTAGAATTTATTGGGAGCAGTCAGTTGAGATCTTAATTGATCTCCTAAGATACGTATTAAATCATCTTGTTTTAGGGGTTTGGCAAGAAAAAGATATAATATGTGGGGGGGGGTAGGGGGGGGGTTTGATGTATAGAAAATTTTTTTGATTAGTTTTAATATTTAGTTTTAATATTTAGTTTTAATATTTAGTTTTAATATTTAGTTTTAATATTTAGTTTTAATATTTAGTTTTAATATTTAGTTTTAATATTTAGTTTTAATATTTAGTTTTAATATTTAGTTTTAATATTTAGTTTTAATATTTAGTTTTAATATTTAGTTTTAATATTTAGTTTTAAGTTTGAAAGTTTTGAGTATTATTTTAGTTTTAATTTATAATATGTCCATCAAGCATTAATTAAATAACACCTTTTGGTTATAATGAGGTTAAATATTATTAGTCTAAAAGTCCAGCTACAATTGAGTTGCCTGCGACCATGCCTTGACGGCTTAGCTGAGTGATTGCATCCCTAAAAATTAAAAAATACCAGAGGTATGACAGATCAGTTATGTTGGTCATGGGCTGATTAGGCATTAATCCATCGAGATGTCTTATTTAAGGGGAACGAGTGGACTGCTTATTTTTATGGCCGTGAGGTAAGAACCAGATGTCTGATAAAGTTTCAGGTTAGCGACCCCCAAGTTTTATGGGCCCGGAGCGAGAAGAGGTATCCGTATTGGGCGGGTTGATGGTTTCACGGAGGTAGGTAGATTAAGGGACAAAGGGTATATGAGGGATAGTCATATGGACAAGGATATATTATGATTTGTATGTTGTATGTCTATATCACGGTTATTTATATGGATAAACATTAATGTGTTAATGGTTAGTAATATTCGTGTTGTATTTGGTTTTATTTGGTTTAAGGATTTAATGTGTTACTGTTGATTTAGGTTTTATGGGGATAAAACATATATRTATGTACGATTATACATTATATGTATAATATACATAATATATGTACGATTATACATTATATGTATAATATACATAATATATGTACGATTATACATTATATGTATAATATACATAATATATGTACGATTATACATTATATGTATAATATACATAATATATGTACGATTATACATCGCATATGTAATATTACATGATTTAAGTATGAATTATTACACATGTTATGGATTTAGAGTATTATATATTGTATGGGGGTCAGTATAGATATGTGTGGTGTTGTTTTCTTAGTATACTTTTACATGGGTGCTATGGTATCTTTGTGGAATTGGCTGAATTAGTTGTTATTGGGTAATTTTTAGATATTCAAGGGGTAGTTTAATTAGAATTCCAGCTTTGGGAGTTGGAGGTAGGATTTAAAAATCTTTTCCTTGATTGCTCTAAGGGATTGGGATTCCCTTTCTAGGCTTACAAGACCTAAGTAATAAATATACTATTAGAGCTGTCTTCATTTAAGTAGCTTGTTTTCGATTAGACCTGCTATTGGCATGAGTAGTAAGATAATTGAGAAATATATGATTGAGGCTACTTGACCGATAATGATGAATGGTGGTTCTACTGGTTGTCCCCCAATTCATGTTAATAAGAATAAGTCTGACACTAGCATTCAGAATAGGGTTTGACTTAGGGGGCGGAATATGAGGCTTCGTTGTTTTGATGTATGGAGGTATGGTAGTAAAGCTAAAACAAGGATTGATATTACCAGGGCTACTACTCCTCCTAACTTGTTAGGAACAGATCGTAGAATTGCATATGCAAATAGGAAGTATCATTCTGGCTTAATGTGTGGTGGAGTGTTAAGTGGGTTAGCTGGTATATAATTGTCTGGGTCTCCCAATTTGTCGGGGAAAAATAAAACTAAGGTTAAAAACAGCATAAGTAGTATAACTACTCCTAGAAAGTCTTTGGTTGAATAGTAGGGGTGAAATGGCACTTTACCACAGTCTGATGGGATTCCTAGTGGGTTATTTGATCCTGTTTCATGTAAGAATAAAAGGTGTACTATTGCTAGGGCTGCGATAATAAATGGTAAAATAAAGTGGAATGCGAAGAAGCGTGTTAATGTTGCTTTATCTACAGAAAACCCACCCCAGATTCACTCTACTAGATCTTGTCCGATGTAGGGAATAGCTGATAATAGGTTGGTAATAACTGTGGCCCCTCAGAATGATATTTGTCCTCATGGTAAAATGTAACCTGTAAAGGCAGTTGCTATAGTTAAGAATAGTAATAAGATGCCAATATTTCATGTTTCTGTGTATAGGTAGGACCCATAGTAAATACCTCGTCCAATGTGGATGTATAGACAGATGAAAAACAGGGAGGCTCCGTTGGCATGTATGTATCGGATCAGTCATCCATAGTTTACATCACGGCAGATATGTATTACTGATGAAAAAGCTGTTAGGGTATCGGATGTGTAGTGTATAGCTAAGAATAGGCCTGTTGAGATTTGAAGAATTAGACATAGGCCTAATAAGGAACCAAAATTTCATCAACCAGAGATATTTGGTGGTGTTGGTAGGTCAATAAAAGCATGGTTAACAATCTTTATTAATGGGTGTGATTTTCGTATAATTGCCATTAGTTTCTATAGTTGAATTAACAACGGTGATTTTTCATGTCATTAGTCATGGCTAATTTCCATGTAGGAATTATGATTTACTTAAATTATTTATTGTTAGTGGCCATAGTTATAGGATTTTTGGTGGTGGCAGCTAAGCCTTCACCGATTTATGCTGGGTTAGGGTTAATTATTAGTGGGGGTGCTGGGTGTGGTCTTATGTTGTACTATGGGTGTTCATACATGGGTTTAATGGTGTATCTAATTTATTTGGGTGGTATGCTTGTAGTATTTGGTTATACTACTGCTTTAGCTACTGAGGAGTATCCGGAGGATTGGAGCTCTAATGTTTGGGTGTGATTTTTATTATTTTCAGGCATTGTTCTTGAAGTGATTTTGATTGTTCTATTTATGGATTATGGTGGGTTAGAATCTTTAATTGCTTCTTTTATGGGAGTAGATTTTATGGGTCTTGATGAGGAGGTGTTGTTGGTTCGTGAGGATTCTGTTGGGGTTGGTAGTGTGTATAGTCTTGGTGGTTGGCTAATGATAATTTCTGGTTGATCTTTATTTGTAGGGGTATTTATTATTATTGAGATTACTCGTGGGATTAGATAATCAGTATGAGTATGACTATTGATAAAATGAATGAGATGAAATAGATCTTTAATATCCCTTTGTGTGTGGAGGTTGTGATGGATGCTGAGTTATGTATAGTTATAATAGTTTTGGGGACAATTTTTTCCAGTCATATATAATCTAATAGTAGGGTCGCGATTTTTTGATTGAAGCTTAGGAAGCTTATAGACATAGACCGGTGAATAATTGTTGGGAAAAACCCTAACATGATTGAGAAGTTAAATTTATAGTTGTTAGGATATATTTTTATATACTGAGTTATTGTGTTAAGTTCTATGGCTACTATAATTCCTACGATAGTGACTAGCATAGCTGTAATTTTGATTGTAAGGGGTATGGTCATGTTATGTACATTAACTGGTTGAATTAGGTTGGATAGTAGGAAGCCTGCAAAAATACTTCCCAGTATTAGACGTTTAATCGGATTAGTTAAATTGTTGTTATTTTCATTTATGTAAATTATACTGGTGAATCGCGGTTGATTAGATAGGACGAAATAGATTAGTCGTGTACTGTAAGCTGCTGTTAGTGAGGTTGCAATTAAGGTTGTGATTAGGGCCCATGAGTTGATATAAGAGGTGTTTATTGATTCAATAATTAAGTCCTTTGAATAGAATCCGGATAAAAAGGGAGTGCCGATTAGGGCTAAGTTTCCGATGATTATAGCTGAGGTAGTAATAGGTATTGTATTTGAAATACCTCCTATTTTACGGATGTCTTGTTCATCATTCAAGTTGTGGATGATAGATCCTGCGCATATAAAGAGTATTGCTTTAAAAAAGGCGTGAGTGCAAATATGTAGGAATGATAAATATGGCTGGTTGATTCCTAGGGTAACTATTATTAGGCCTAGTTGGCTGGAAGTTGAGAAAGCAATAATCTTTTTGATATCATTTTGAGTGAGTGCACAGATTGCTGTGAATAGTGTGGTTATTGCTCCAATGCATAGGATAATGGTTAGGATTATAGTATTATTATATATTAATGGGTGGAATCGGATTAGCAGAAAAATTCCGGCTACAACTATAGTGCTAGAGTGTAGTAGGGCTGATACTGGTGTCGGTCCTTCTATAGCTGAGGGAAGTCATGGGTGTAGGCCAAATTGGGCTGATTTACCTATAGCGGCTAGAACTAATCCTACTAGAGGAATATTTGAGGTTATTTCTATTGAGAAGATCTGTTGAAATTCTCAGGAGTTAAAATTTTTATAGAACCATGCTATTGCAATTACGAACCCAATATCTCCGATGCGATTATAGATGATAGCTTGTAAAGCTGCTGTATTAGCGTCTGTTCGTCCGTATCATCAGCTGATTAGTAGGAAGGATATAATTCCGACTCCTTCTCATCCAATAAATATTTGAAATATGTTGTTAGAGGTTACTAGGATTAGTATAGTGATCAAGAATAGGCTAAGATAATTTAGGAAACGTTTTAAGTGTGGGTCGTGTTTTATGTACCAGGTAGAGTATTCTATAATGGATCATGTCACGTATAGGGCGACTGGTATGAATACAATAGAGTACAGGTCTAATTTAAAACTTATTTTAAGTTCAATAGTATGGATTGTAACTCAGTGTCAATTTAGAATGATAATCTCTTTGTTTAGGTTTATGAATATGAGTAGGGGAATTATGCTTATGATGAAGGCTCATTTTACAGTTGATGTATTGTGGTGATTTGGGCTTTGTATGTTTATTATATTAAGTACTAATGGTTTTAGTAATAGGATAAACATGGATATTATAGAAAAGATTATTAAAGTTATTACTTTTGTTTGGATTTGCACCAATTTTTTGGCTCCTAAGGCCAACGGATTACTATTTATCCTAAAAAAGTAAAAAAGCCATAGTTTTATATATGGAGCAAGAAGAATTAGCAGTTCTTAGCGTGTCTTTTTCGGTAATTAAAAGATTTAAATCTTTATCTTTAGATTCACAATCTAACGTTTTTATAAACTATAATTACAGAATGTAGGGCCTAAGATTAATTCTGGTTTTAGCGTTAGGAGTGCAATTGGTATTAAGTGTAGGGAAATTAATAAGTGCTCTCGAGTTTGAGTGGGCATTATGTTGATAAGGTGATTTGGAAGTTTACCTCGTTGAGTTGTAATTAGTATATATAGAGTGTAGGAGGCTGTAATTAGCATATTTAAACCAGTTAACAGAATAGTTGTTGATGCTCATTTGAATGAGGCAGCAATAATGAGCAGTTCACCGATTAGGTTAATGGTTGGTGGCAAGGCTAGATTGGTTAATGAAATTATGAGTCATCACATAGCTATCAGGGGTAAGATTGATTGTAGTCCTCGTGTTAATAGTATTGTTCGGCTGTGAACTCGTTCGTAGTTAGTGTTGGCTAAGCAGAATAGGGCTGATGATGTTAGTCCGTGAGAAATTATTATAGCTGTTGCTCCTATGTAACTTCAAGGTGTTTGGATTATAATGGCTAAAATAACTAGGGCTATGTGACTAACTGATGAGTAAGCAATTAGTGATTTTAGGTCAGTCTGTCGTAGGCATACGGAGCTTGTTATTAGTATACCTCATAGGGATAATAGTACGAAAGGTATAATTATTTTTTCTGAGTTTGGTAATATAAATAGGGACATTCGTATTATACCGTAGCTACCTAATTTTAGGAGAATGGCAGCTAGAACTATTGAGCCTGCAATGGGGGCTTCAACATGGGCTTTTGGTAGCCATAGGTGAAGTCCATATAGGGGCATTTTAACTATAAATGCTATTATACATGCTAGTCATATTAGGTTATTGGTTCATGTAAGTGTGTTAGTTTTATAGCTTAGTTGTAGTGATAAGATGTTTAGGGTACCTGCTGTCTTGTATAGGCAGACTAGTGCGATTAAAAGAGGGATAGACCCTACTAGTGTATAAAATAGAAAGTATGAGCCTGCTTTTAGTCGTTCTGTCTGGTTGCCTCATCGTGTAATAATGATTAGAGTTGGAATGAGGGTTGCTTCAAATAAAATATAAAATATAATTAATTCTGTGGCAGAAAATGTTATAATGAGTAGGATTTGTAAGGTAATTAGTAGAGAGATGTACGTCTTTTTTCACACTAAGGGTTCTTTTATTATATGGTTTTGACTTGCTATAATTATTAAAGGGGTTAATCATGAAGTTAGGATGAGTAGGGGTATAGAAAGGGGGTCCGAAAAAAATGAGTTAGAGAAATAGTTGTTATAATATGGAGTGATAAGGGTTACGATAAACAGTAGGGTGATTAATATACTATATGAAGTTGAATTGATTCAGATTAGTTTCTTGTTGGATAATCAGGTCAATGGGATAATTATAATTATGGGTATGATAATTTTTAGCATTGTAGGAGATTTAAATTTTGTACATAATCAGATCCGTAGGTTGTTGAGATTTTTACTAGTAGTGATAATCCGATTGCTGCTTCACATGCCCCCAGTACTAGGAGGATGACAGGGAAAGTAAAAGAGTAAATGTAATGGTTAATTGCTGTGGTTGTGCTTATTATAAGGTATAGGGATAATATTATTCCTTCTAGACATAATAGGGAAGATATTAGATGAGATCGAAAGATTATTACTCCGGTTAAGGAGATAAAGAATGCTAAATAGTAACTTAGTATTGTAGGGGGCATGTGGTGGTTATGAATTAAATCATAATCTAAAGAGTCGAAATCTATTATTTTTGTTAAACTAACCACCATATTCATCTCATTCTAAGCCTTTGTTGATTCATTCATACGCTAATCCTAGAGCTAGGATAATAATTAGGGCTAGGGATAGTAGCATTATTGATTGGGTGTTTGGGTATTGAGAAGCTCATGGTAATGGTAATAATAGTGCGATTTCTAGGTCGAATAGGAGGAATGTGATTGCGATTAAAAAGAATTTTATGGAGAATGGAAGATGTGCAGAGTTTATTGGATCGAACCCACATTCATATGGATGAACTTTCTCTGAATAAATATTTATTTGTGGGATTCAAAAAGCAATTAAGGTTAGTAATATTGCGAGGCTGAAATTTAGTGCTAAAGCTACGGCTATATTTATTACTTTTTTTTGGGTTTAAAACCAAAACCTTTTGATTGGAAGTCAAATATACTTGTTATACTAAAAAAGTATGAGCCTCATCAATAAATTGATACGTATAAAAATAGTCACACTACATCTACGAAGTGTCAATATCAGGCAGCGGCTTCAAATCCGAAATGATGTGTAGATGTGAAGTGATATTTGATTTGGCGAATTAAGCAGATGATTAGGAAGGTAGTTCCGATTATAACATGTAACCCGTGGAAACCTGTAGCTATAAAGAAAGTGGATCCGTATACACCATCAGCAATAGTGAAGGGGGTTTCTAAATATTCTGATCCTTGCAGTACAGTAAAATAAATGCCCAGTGCAATAGTGACCGTTAGTGCTTGAATTATATTTTTCCGGCTGCCTTCTATAAGGCTGTGGTGGGCTCATGTAATAGATACTCCAGAGGCTAATAGTACTGATGTATTTAATAGTGGTACGTCTAGTGGGTTTAATGGGATAATGCCTGTCGGTGGTCAGCATCCACCTAGTTCTGGGGTGGGTGCTAAGCTGGAGTGGTAAAAAGCTCAGAAAAAGCCTGCGAAAAAGAATACTTCTGAGATGATAAATAAGATTATACCATAGCGAAGTCCCTTTTGTACTACAGGTGTATGGTGGCCTTGGAATGTTCCTTCACGGATAATGTCCCGTCACCATTGGTATATGGTTAATATATTGGTAATTAGTCCGATTGTTAGGAGAATATAGGAGTTAAAGTGGAATCATATAACTAACCCGGATGTCAATAATAAGGCTGATATTGCTCCTGTTAGTGGTCAGGGACTAGGATTTACTATATGAAAAGCGTGGGTTTGGTGAGTCATTATGTATTGTCATGTAAATAAAGGCTTACTAAGAGGGTGAAAACATAGGCTTGAATTAAAGCTACTGCAAACTCTAGAATAGTTAATAAAACTAGGATGATAAATGTTACTGTGGCCCCAAGCGAAGAGATAGAGTTGATTGCCAAGGAGGCTCCCCCAATTAGATGAATTAAAAGGTGACCAGCTGTAATATTAGCTGTGAGCCGAACTGCTAAGGCCATAGGTTGAATAAATAAGCTAATTGTTTCGATAATAACTAGTATAGGGATTAGTAGGATTGGTGTACCTTGTGGTAGAAAATGTGCTAGAGATGATTTTGTTTTAAACCGAAAGCCCAAGACAACTGTTCCTGCTCATAGTGGAATGGCCATAGCTATGTTTATGGAGAGTTGGGTTGTTGGTGTAAAGGAGTGGGGTAGTAGACCCAATAGATTGGTAGATCCAATGAATGTAATAAGAGTAACTAGTATGAGGGTTCAAGTTCGACCTTTTGTATTATGTATCATTATTAATTGCGTTATAGTTAGTTTTATTAATCACGTTTGGAGAGTGATTAGCCGATTTGTTATTAATCGATTAGTTGATCGGTAGAGTAAAGTTGGTAGTAAAATGATTAAGATAACTAGGGGTATTTCTATTAAATAAGGGGTAGTGAATGAGGTAAACAGATTTTCGTTCATTTCTTATTTCAAGGGGTATCAGGCTTTGCTGATTTCAGTGTTTTTATAGAGGGATCATTAGGAAAATTAATTGTTTTAATTTTCAATTGAAATACAATGAAAATGGTAATTAGAGTTGTTAAGATAGTTACAAATCAGGGGGAAGTGTCTAGTTGAGGCATGTCACTATGGGATGTAGTGGTATCCTATCTTTAACTTAAAAGGTTAATGCTAAAGTTAGCTTCACAGTGGTGGCTATGTTATGCTAGACGCTCAAGACTCGAATTGTTTTAGAGGGACTATTTCTAATACAATAGGTATAAAGCTATGATTAGCACCACAAATTTCTGAGCATTGACCATAAAATAGTCCTGGTCGTGATGAGATTAAGGTTGCTTGATTTAAGCGTCCTGGGATAGCATCGGTCTTTAAACCTAAAGAAGGCACAGCTCATGAGTGTAGGACATCTTCTGATGAGATTAATATACGGATAGATAGATCTATTGGTAACACTACTCGATTATCTACTTCTAATAATCGAAATTCTCCCGGTTTTAGGTCCGAAGTAGCAATTATGTATGAGTCAAACATTAAATCTTCATAATCAGTATATTCATAGCTTCAGTATCATTGGTGACCTATAGTTTTTACAGTTAGATAGGGGTCGTTAATTTCATCTATTATATATAGGATGCGTAGGGAAGGTAATGCGATTATAACTAGGATAACGGCTGGTAAGACTGTTCAAATAGTCTCTACTTCTTGAGCATCTATTGTGCTTGTATGTGTTAGTTTTGTAGTTAGTATTATGGAAATAATATATAGGACGAACGTGCTAATAAGGAAGACAATTATGAGGGTGTGATCATGGAAATCGGTCAGTTCTTCTATAATTGGTGATGAAGCGTCTTGAAGTCCTAGTTGTATTGGATATGCCATTAAGGTACACAGAGTATTATTCTGTAATTTAACTTTGACAAAGTTATGTAATAATTTTACTAATACCTTATAGAGAAAGACATATTGGTTATATGAGGTTGGCTTGAAACTAGCTTTAGGGGGTTCAATTCCTTCCTTTCTTATTATGGAGATTTGATGAATACTGGTTCTTCGAATGTATGAAATGGTGGGGGACATCCATGAATTCATTCTAGATTAGTTGTTGTGAATGGTACTGATTTTACTAATCGCTTTGAAGCTAGTGCTTCTCAGATTATAAAGACTATTAGAATAACGGCTGTTAATGAGATAAATGAGCCTATTGATGAGATAGTGTTTCATGTAGTATAAGCATCAGGGTAATCTGAATATCGTCGTGGTATTCCTGCAAGTCCTAAAAAATGTTGTGGGAAGAACGTTAAATTTACTCCAATAAACATAATTGTAAAGTGAATTTTAGCTCAGGTATCATTTAGGGTGTAACCTGTGAATAATGGGAATCAGTGAACAAAGCCTCCTATAATAGCAAATACGGCTCCTATTGATAAAACATAGTGAAAATGTGCTACTACATAATAGGTATCATGTAGAACAATATCTAAGGACGAGTTGGATAAGACAATTCCAGTTAAGCCTCCAATTGTGAAGAGGAAAATAAATCCTAGTGCTCATAGCATAGCAGGTGCTCATTTAATATTACCTCCGTGTAAAGTAGCCAGTCAACTAAAGACTTTTACTCCAGTGGGAATAGCAATAATTATAGTTGCGGATGTGAAGTAGGCTCGGGTGTCAACGTCTATACCTACTGTGAATATGTGGTGGGCTCATACGATAAAACCTAAAAATCCAATAGATATCATGGCTCATACTATACCTATGTAACCAAAGGGTTCTTTTTTACCTGAATAGTAGGTGACAATATGTGAAATTATCCCAAACCCAGGTAGGATTAAAATATACACTTCAGGGTGGCCAAAGAATCAAAATAAGTGTTGGTAAAGAATAGGGTCCCCTCCTCCGGCAGGGTCAAAAAATGTTGTGTTTAGGTTTCGGTCAGTAAGTAGTATAGTAATTCCTGCTGCTAGTACTGGTAATGATAATAATAAGAGTACTGCGGTAATTATAACCGACCAAACAAATAGTGGGGTTTGATATTGTGTAATTGCTGGTGGTTTTATATTGATGATGGTAGTAATAAAATTAATGGCTCCAAGGATTGATGAGATCCCAGCTAAGTGTAGTGAGAAAATAGTTAAGTCTACAGAAGCTCCCGCATGGGCAAGGTTACCAGCTAATGGGGGGTAAACTGTTCAGCCAGTGCCAGCTCCTGCTTCTACTATAGAAGAGGCTAATAATAGGAGAAAGGAAGGGGGTAGTAATCAGAAACTTATATTATTTATTCGTGGAAATGCTATATCTGGTGCACCAATTATTAGAGGTACTAATCAGTTTCCAAATCCACCAATTATAATGGGTATGACTATAAAGAAAATTATAACGAATGCATGGGCTGTGACGACTACGTTATAAATTTGGTCGTCACCTAGTAGGGATCCTGGTTGACCAAGTTCTGCTCGAATTAGAATGCTTAATCCGGTACCGACTATCCCGGCTCAAGCACCAAAAATCATGTAAAGGGTACCAATATCTTTATGGTTAGTAGAAAATAACCAACGGTTAATGAACATAGGTAAAATGGCTGAGTAATAGCATTAGACTGTAAATCTAATCATAGAGGTTTGAGCCCTCTTTTTACCAGTAAGTCTCGAGGTGACTTTCATGTTGAATTGCAAATTCAAAGGAGCAGCTTCAATCCTGCCGGGACTTCTCCCGCCTTTTTTTTTCTTTCGGCGGGAGAAGTAGATTGAAGCCAGTTGAGTAAGGCGATTAGCTGTTAACTAAGAGTTTATAGGTTTAAGTCCTGTCAATCTAGGGAAGATTTAGCTTAATTAAAGCAACTGATTTGCGTTCAGTAGATGTAGAGTTATAAGTCTGTAGTCTTTAGCTTATCAGGGGTTAGATTAGGTTGCATCTTCTTAGGGCTTTGAAGGCTCTTGGTCTAAATAACCTAAACCCCTATATTATAGCATAAATTATGGGAGATAGTGGGAGGGAAAATGAGGATAATACCAGTAGAGTGGGGATTAGAGGTAAGCTATTATTTGGTTTAATTAGTCATTTAAATTTGTTTGCATTAGTTATAGGGAATATTGTTATTGATGTGGAGTAGATTAATCGGACGTAGAAGTATAAATTGAGTAGTGATACTATTGTCATGATTAATGCTGTGGTTGTTATGTTGTTGAGGATTAGTTCTTGGATAATATATCATTTTGGTAGAAAGCCTGTTAGAGGGGGAAGTCCTCCTAATGACAGTAGAGAAATTATGAGTATTAGAGCAATAAATGGGTTAGTATTTCATGATGAGGCTAATGATGTTGTTGTAGTTGCTATGATGGTTTTTAGTATGATGAATACAGTGAGAGTCAATAAAATATAAATAAGCAGATTAAATGCTATGGCTGTTGGATTGTAAATTATGGCTGCTATTATTCATCCTATGTGGGCAATAGAAGAATATGCTATGATTTTTCGCAATTGTGTTTGGTTTAGTCCCCCTCAACCTCCTAACAGGACTGATATGAGTGATATTGTGATTATAATATTTACGTTTAAATAGGGTGCTATTTGGTATAAGATAGCTATTGGGGCTAGTTTTTGTCAGGTTAGTAAAATTAGCCCTAATGCTATTGGGACTCCTTGTGTTACTTCTGGGACTCATAGGTGAAATGGGGCTAAACCTAGTTTTATGGCTATTGAGATTATAAGTAAAAATTGGGTAATGTCATCTTTGGGTTCTATTAAGTTTCACTGTCCGGTGATGTTTAAGTCATTAATGACAGCTAGTAGTAATAGTATTGATGCTGTAGATTGGGTTAAGAAATATTTTGTTGCTGCTTCAGTGGAGCGGTTAGTTTTGTTTATTGTTATTAGGGGGACTATGGCTAGTATGTTAAGTTCTAGTCCTATCCATATCAAGATTCAGTTTGAGCTGGTCAAGGTAATTAGAGTACCTATCATTAAAGTGGTTGAAATTAATATTAGTGGCATGGGGTTTATTAGTAAGGGAGGGATTAGTTACCGACATATTTGGGGTATGGGCCCAATAGCTTGTTTAGCTTACCTTACTAGGATTTGGTGTAATTGGTAGCACTAAGAAATTTGAATTCTTAAGTCAGGTTCAATTCCTGTAATTCTAGAAATAAGAGGAGTTGAACCTCTATTATTTACTCTATCAAAGTAACTCTTTTATCAGACATATTTCTATAGTATTGGGGGAATGCTTGCTGTTATGATGGGAATAGAAATATGTCATATGCATAGAGCCAGTGTTAATGGTAAGAAGTTTTTTCATAATAAGTGTATGAGCTGATCATATCGGAATCGTGGGTATGATGCTCGGATTCATAAGAATATGAGTGTAAGGCATATGGTTTTTATGATGAATATACAGGTGCTTATTTCTGGCTCTATGGGATTGTAGATTGGCCCTAAGAAAAGTATTGTAGTAATAGCGTTTATCAAGATAATGTTTGTATACTCTGCTATGAAGAATAGTGCGAATGGCCCTGCTGCGTATTCTACGTTAAAGCCTGACACTAGTTCGGATTCACCTTCGGTCAGGTCGAAGGGGGCTCGATTAGTTTCTGCTAGGGTAGAGGTAAATCATATTATGGCTAGGGGTCAGGCTGGTACGATTATTCATATGAATTCTTGGGATGTGGATATTGATGTTATTGAGAATGATCCACTTATTATTATAATGGATAATAGAATAATAGCTAGACTTACTTCGTATGAAATGGTCTGGGCGACTGCTCGTAATGCTCCCATAAGAGCGTATTTTGAGTTTGATGCTCAACCTGATCATAGAATGGAGTATACGGCTATGCTTGATATTGCTAGTATAAATAACAACCCTATGTTCATGTTAATTAATGGTTGGGGTATTGGAATGGGGGTTCATAGTGTGAGTGCTAGGGATAAGGCTAAGATAGGAGATATAAGGTATAGTATTAGTGATGAGGTGGATGGTCGTGATGGTTCTTTAATGAACAGTTTTATTGCGTCTGCAAAAGGTTGTAAAATGCCATAGGGGCCCACTACATTGGGACCTTTACGGAGTTGTATGTATCCTAATAACTTGCGTTCTACTAGGGTTAAAAAGGCTATTGCTAGTAGAACAGGTAGGACGAGGCTTAGGAAATTAATTAGAAACACGTGTTAGAGAGAGGAATTGAACCTCTGGTTTTAAGGTTTTAAATCTTATGCAATTACCTGACTCTGCCACTCTAACGAATATCCTGTTCTTGGAGTTAATTTGATAATTGCTTTTCATATTAATAGTATATAGTATGTTTATTAGTAAGGCACTTTTGTGTAAGGAGGCCTGGTTTTTCTGGTCCTTTCGTACTGAGAAAAACGTTAAAATAGATAGAAACCGACCTGGATTTCTCCGGTCTGAACTCAGATCACGTAGGACTTTAATCGTTGAACAAACGAGCCCTTAATAGCTTCTGCACCATTAGGATGTCCTGATCCAACATCGAGGTCGTAAACCTTACTATCGATATGAACTCTTCAATAAGATTGCGCTGTTATCCCTAGGGTAACTTGGTCCATTGATCAGATCACTGGGTCAGTTAGACTTATGTTAATGTTGACTTGTATGTCTCTATTTTAGTCTTTCGGAGGTTTTGTTATGCTCCGAGGTCACCCCAACCAAAATTTTTAACTCTAATCTATTTATTTGTTGTTTCTTGTTGAGTCTTTATTAAAAGTGTAGAGTTAGTTTAATTTAAGCTCCATAGGGTCTTCTCGTCTTATTAGTCTATTTCCGCCTCTTCACGGAGAGGTCAATTTCATTGATTGAACATAAGAGACAGTTAAACCCTCGTCATGCCATTCATACAAGTCCTTAATTAAAGAACAAATGATTATGCTACCTTTGCACGGTCAGAATACCGCGGCCGTTTAACTCATGTCACTGGGCAGGCGGTGCCTCTAATACTGTTTATGCTAGAGGTGATGTTTTTGGTAAACAGGCGGGGCTTGTGTTTGCCGAGTTCCTTTTATGTTTTTTAATCTTTCCTTAATGGCACTCCTGTGTTGGGTTAACATTATTATGGTATATAATTTGTATGATTATATGTATATACATATGTTAACTATCAGTGGGGCATCCGTTCTGATATAAGCTTGTGCCAGGAGACTATATAGTCTTATTACTCATATTAACATTATTTCATCTAATTATTATTAGATTAACCCAGTTACGTCTTGGGAGATCTATTTTATTATTGACATATTGTTCGGTTGTGACGTGTTGAGCTTAAACGCTTTCTTAATTGATGGCTGCTTTTAGGCCAACTATGGTGAGTATTATGTATGTCTCTCCAATGAAGGTTGTATCCTTTATCTAAAAAGCTGTACCTTTTTAAACTAACATTAAAACTTACATTTTATTTATATAATATTAGTTAGTATGTTTTAAGTAGAACTAAAATTCATTAATGGGTAACCAGCTATCACCAGGCTCGATTGGTTTTTCACCTCTACCCACAAGTCTTCTCACTATTTTGCTACATAGATGAGTTGGCTCTGATATGCTGCTTATGGGTAGCTCGTCTGGTTTCGGGGTGTATGACTGCAAATCTTTTTGCCATATTATTTCTAGTTAATTCATTATGCAAAAGGTATAAGGTTTTATCTTTGCTTTTTGTTACTTTTCTCAGTCTTTCATCTTTCCCTTACGGTACTTTTTCTATAGCTCTTATGTTGTTATTTTCTATCACCTATACTCATATTGTTTTATAATGAATGATTTAATTTGTTAGATGAATATGATTATTTGGTTTTGTTGTAAGGCTAGAGATAGTTCAAAACGTTCATTATATGAATTCTTCTGAGTGTAAGTCAGATGCTTTGGCATAAGCTACATTTTGATTATTCCAAGCGCACTTTCCAGTACGCTTACCTTGTTACGACTTGTCTCCTCTAGTCTCATGTTAACTTGTTATTATGTATAGTTAAGTTGTAACGGGATGTTGAAGAGGGTGACGGGCGGTGTGTGCGTGCTTCATTGCTCATTTCAGTTAAACACTCTATTTTTAACTTACTACTAAATCCTCCTTTGTTCTCTGTGTTTCAGAGAGAATTTCGTAATGTTCTGCTTTCAGAAAATGTAGCCCATTTCACTCCACTTCATAGGCTACACCTTGACCTAACTTTTTTATTAGTTCATAATGATTGTGCCTACTAATATTCCTTTTTAGGGTTAGCTGAGGATGGCGGTATATAGGCTGAATTAGCAAGAAGTGGTAAGGTGGATCGGGGTTTATCGATTACGGAACAGGCTCCTCTAGGTGGGTATAAAGCACCGCCAAGTCCTTTGAGTTTCTAGCGGTTGCTTGTAGTCCTCAGGCGAATAGATTTGTTATTCTATCTATTTAAGTTTATGGCTATACATAGTGGGGTATCTAATCCCAGTTTGTTTTATAGCTTTAGTGCTACAGTGTTTATAAAATTACCTTCGTGGTCTATTTTCGCTCTAATTGGTGCTTTCTACAGCTTAATTAGGCTTTAGTTTTACTTGGTTAGGGGTTATTAGCACTCTTTACGCCGTTTTGCATTAACTAGGGTCAATCGTATGACCGCGGTGGCTGGCACGAGATTTACCAACCCTAAGCTAGTATTACTTAGTCAAACTTTCGTTCATTGCTTAATTTTTATCACTGCTGTAGCCCGTGGGGGTGTGGTTAGACTTGGTGTTTTTAGCTACGGTTTTTATTTTAGTGTGCTTTATACCTGCTCCTTTTTTTCCTAGTTTGCGGAAATTTAGGGCAAAACTCACTGGAGTACGGATATTTGCATGTGTAATTATACTAACAGCTAATGCAAAGGCCAGGACCAAACCTTTCATGTGTTTATGGAATAATATGATATTCTTCTAGGCATTTTCAGTGCCTTGCTTTAAATTTATAAGCTACATAAGC